TGAACTGCTTTGGTAATGGACCAATGGTTTGCTTACACGACTTCCAAGATTGACAAGAATAGAAAGACTGGACGAAGAGAGACTGCTTGAAGTGCTGATAGAAAAAAGCATTTTTAGGCGAAGAATAAGATAAAGGCTAGGGGACCACTTTTCATACTTCCTTACGAAATTGGAGAGGATTAGACCACTACACGGAAAGAACAGACAGACAGATACGAATCCCGACCTCCGGGGATATTAAACGAACTGAAAAGGTAGTTGACTTGCTTACTCAAGAGAGTAAGGAAGGGCGCTACTTGAATTGGCAATCGTCCGCTACTTATCGTCCTGTTATACTGAGGATCGGGAATGCTCATTTCATACCTGCTTCTCATTCTCATGCTCACCAGCTTTCCTTTTCGATGTTGAAGCGGTTTCCTCCGATCTGTAAGAAAAAGTACACCCTCCTCTGTCTAATTCTGTTCGGATGGGATCAAATGAAGTCAATTGTCTGTTTGTGACGATACTGGATTATTGGGGTCATGCGAATCTCTCTTTTCTCTATTGAACTATGGAAAGCACTTATAGTATTAGTATAGTAGTGAGACGAATTCACCATTATGACTTTTGACTTTGCACTTTGCCTGCCGCAAACGAAGGCTAACCCGTTCTGGTTGTTATGACTGGCAAGAAGAAGTAGGTTATTTCAGTCTTGCTTGTGCGCTTTGGTCCTTCTTACAGAGACTCTCCTTTGCATCAGTTCTGATCAATCCAAGGTTTCTTCAACCAAACTCATCAATCACATCTAGCTTCTTCTGAGATATAAAAATCCCAGATTCAGAGTGATCAACTTCTAACCCAAACCTCAGTTTACCTAAATCCTTCATCTTCCTGTTTTTGGACAAGAGGGTTTTCAGGTTCTCAATCTCTTGCTGGTTGTTTCCGGCAATTAGCAGATCATCAACATAAATGAGAATAGCAATGAAGCAGTCCCCTCTTAGTTTGAGAAAGAGTCTCCGTCCTGAACACAGAAGGAAGGTGGGTTTGTAAATGCTTGAACTGATTGATCTAAGTGAGCTACGAGGTTAGTCTTCTAGGATCAACTTGCTTCAAAGTTCCCATTCATTTATTTGTGAATTTCAGGAATGATCCTTGTCTAATAGTATACCTTCTTCGATCTCCCGAGGAAGGACTCCCATGGAGCAGTAGGCAAGTAGTGAATCATATCCCATTCTCTAACTAGAACTCCGAGTGAGCTTTTCAGGGCTATGACGAGGTGCGAAAGGAAGCAAGGGAAGGTTTATAAATAAGAAAAAGAGTAAGGATGGAAGGAAGGCTGGTCTGAAGAAGTGGCAGCAGCATGCAACGTATTGGTGTTTCGGGAAGAAGGCTTTCAAGTCTTCTTTGGTGGGATCCGTAGTTCGTATCGTCTATTGGCTCCCAATTATCATTGCCTATCCGCTCGAAGCCTTAAAGTAAAGGACTGGGGAAGTCCATCAATACTGATCGTAGACAATTGACATTAAGTGGGAAGAGTAGACTTCAAGTATTGGACTTACGTGAGTTGGTCGGGTCAAGGGCCTGGGGCAGTCGCTACAGAGTAGGCTTGAAACCGAGCGGGAACATGGCGGGTAGTAGCCTTTAACAGTGCTGGTCTACCCCGATTTTCTTTCCCATTGAGAGGGACTGAAAGACTTGGTTTCGCCACCCCTATTTAATGAGTAGAGCTCTATTGAGAAAGACCTTGGAATTGGCCAATCACCAAGGGCGATGTTAGGTTAGCATTCTGTTATAACGAATAGAACGAACTCGAGTTCAGTTCACCGGTACGGCACAGCCGGGGGGAGCGGAGAAGGGTACAGCACAACTAGAATGTTTTTTCTGAAAGAATCCAGCATAAGCTTCCGAAAGAAGTAATGCAATTGGTTGACCCAACAAGGTAAAGGAGAGGTTCGAAGATGCTCGTAAGAGGAAGAGATCTAAGGCATCTTGAAGAAAGTCAAGCAGGAATAGATGGCCTGCCCATAGCTCTAACTAATCTTTCTACTTTGTATTAGCTTTGTTAATTGGAATTGCCCCATGCAAGCGATTCTAGCTAGCCTCTCCTTCATCGTTACCTGTTTCCAAGGCTGATGTCACCGATAGCTCTGCTTTCATTCTGATTGGCTACCAGAAGGGATAAAAACTATGCTTTGACCGGGAGGCACCTCTGCCGCCGTTACGTTGGGGAACTCTACCCTTTCCGCTGAGACGGTCAATATTGGTGAACGGGGAACGTGCTTAGTGATGATACATCAGAGAATTCCGAAGTGCTCTATGGATTGGCTCTGGGGTTGCGCATTCGATGACAATTACTGGCTTCACTACCGATCCCACGTTGAAATCTCTGCCGACTTCTCCTCGGCAATTAGGCTAGAGCTGCGAACCAAACTACACAGGCCAAAAGCGTGGGCTCTAGCGCCAGTTTAGGACCCTTCGCTAGGGATTACCCTGATTAGCATAGCATCCAAACGTGGCTTTTTCGGACCTATTTTTGAAGCAAGACTTTTGAGGCTCAATCTCCACAAAGTACCCCTCAGGTTGCATTTCCGGTCTTTTATCGCTTCCATTTAGACAGCTTAAACTCACCGGGCTTACGCCCCAGGATCCCTTACTTGAGCTGAGCTTTAGGAGAATACTTTAAAGCTAAAGCTCCATCTCTCTATAATGGGCGTTACTTCACTTCCTTTCAAACGGGCGTATACGCGGCGTTAAAGCTCTCTTCTTCTTCCCTCAGATGTCCAAACGAATCTATACTTAAGTGAGATTTTGAGACGAGCTTTCCTTAGCCGCAGCATACGTGCTGGGGGGTTTCATATCCATATGGATTCTGACTGGCTGCTCCGAGATCTGAGACAAGAGATTGATCTTTGGGGGAACTTTGAAGAGTTGGAAATGGCTAGAGATGCTTAAGGGCGCTGTTCAGGAAGTCGTTTAGCTGGTGCTTAAGTGTACCCGTGCAGCTAGTGAAAGGGCCGTAGATCGAGAGTAGAGTCCAGCCAAGGAATAGCAGTCATTCACCCATTACCATTCCCAACGTTCCCGTCATCCCTTTCATCGGCCGACTTCAGGATAGAGCTCCGCTGCTTTAAAGAGTCCACCAGCGAAGTAAAGATCTGGGTATCGTAACACAGTCTATTTGAATCTTGGGGCAAGGGGGACATCTCCATAGTTGTGACCTTCCCTACCTACTATTGGGGAAAGGGCGAATCTTCCTTGAGCTAACTAAAACTATTATTTACAAGTTATGTCATGGTGGCCCATCGCTGTCTGATAAGGCGCTTTAATACCCCGGGGAGGGGGTCCTTAAACCATTCTTGAACTCATAACAGACTCATAATAGAAAGCCTGGGTTTAGCGCTTTAAAAAGACCTATCAATAAAGAACCCGAGAAAGCATAGTTAGACAAGATATTTCTATCCCTTTGTTTAGCTATTGAGAAGGCTCCTGCTACAGCTATTCTTTCTGCTCCACTGAATTATTAGCCATCGCTTCCTTAGCTCTCCTCGCCCATCTTTGGCTGCCTGTGAGGAGGTTTATGTTGGACCTCTGCCATGTCTGCTTCTGATACAGGTGTGTTTTGTTCTTCACCATCAGTCCTCCTCTTCTTGTTGGAGGGGATTTCTATTCTATTCTTGAAGCTGAACAAGCAACTAAGAAAGCGGTAGCTCACCCGTTGCTTGTTCCTCTCGAAAAAGTCAAAGTAAACCTTTCCAACCGAAAGCTTCGCTTAAGCGACTACGTTCCTTTAAGGCGAAAGGCTTCGGAACAATCCCGAGTTCGCTCCAGAGCAGCTAGTGCGAGTATTGGAGTGCAGGATAGAAAAGGAGCAATTCTAAAGCGGAAGTAGATCCGACTAGACCTTTTCAACAGGGTACCCACCCTCTTTTTCTTTTTCCAGGAATGGGAGATTCCTTATCAGTCAGGGTCTCAATGGGAAAGATTGGTGGATTGTCTACTTAAGGGATGGAAGGAAGAAGGTCTTTGAAAACTAGAACAAGGTTTCTATGGAGGGTTCATCTCTAGAATCCGATCAGGAGTAAACAAACCATATCGATCTTCTGTAATGAAGACGATGTGAATCCGTTCCAAGGCCCCTTATTCAAAAACTCAAGGCGGTGGGACGATTCCTTCTGCTTAAAGGGTTGAATCCCTCCCTTTGCATCCAACCCATTGGAGAATGAAATGTTGGCCCTTTTTCAGTCCGCACGGTAAGGTTAGTCTTCTTTCAGTCTTTCTTTTTTCTATTCGTCTTGACTTTGACTGACAAGCAAGCCTGGTTGATGAATAAGAGGAGATTTTTTAGCTTTTCAGTACAAGTACGCGTCATAAGCTTTCAGTAAGGAAGCCTTTAGGCTGATTGACCATTTCCATAGTTTGACTCAAGCATTCTCCGAACCTTGGCGAGGAATCTTTCCTATCAGGCTCAAGATCCTCTTAGTCAATCCATTTGAAATGGAACTTCTAGCCACTGGGTCAACGTTAACTCCACAAAGATTTTCGAGTTAGCTTCTGCTTACCTGCAGTAAAGTCTTGGTACCAGTTACATACTTTTCTACCGGACTGATTCGTTTAAATTTCCTATCCTCCCCACCCCAAGAGCTTATCTCCTAAACTAACTGGATGACCTCCGTGCCGTGGAGGCGAAGTAAAGCTGGCAACCTCCCTTACCTTACTTTTAGTGCTTTTAGTCTCGCCAATGCCTTCAGTCGAGTTAAACTTTCCAGCTACTCTTCTTCTCTTACAGATGAAGTTAGAGATTTCGCTTTACCAAACCTTCTTCCAGAAGTCAAAGATTTGACAACCCTAGTTAGATTGTTATATTGGAATACAATATACTTAGCTAGCTGTGTTTTAGTCCCTCCTAAACCCCTTCACTCCTCTAAACTTCCTATTCTTACCTACCCGCCTTCTTATGATCTAACTGCCTTTCTTCGACTAGTGCTATCGGTGCACTCCTTGCCTTAAGCCCAGATCCGTGCTGGGCTAACCTTCTTTCCTTTCCTCTTTCCCCTTAGTCGAGCATAAACTTTATTCTTCCGGTTTCGAGAAGCATCATCTTAGAACATTGCAACGTGGGTCATATCGCAAAGCCGGAGCTTACAGCATTTACCATGAAAAGTAGGTATCGCACTTTCTCATCATTCGAAGCTATCTCCATCTGTCAAGGAGAAGGCATGGTACCTCGACCCGGACTGCTATTGAAGAATAAGAACTCGTTGGGTTGCGTTCGACCGAACTCTATTCGTAAACTTCAACGGGATCCGGTAGCAGGTGCCCCAGACTTCTTCCTTTTCTTCTGATGTAGTCGGTTGTTTTTATCCGTGAACTACTAGGATCATATTAATGAAGACTCCCGAAGAAGACTTTCGGACAAAAAGAAGAATCCAAAGACGATACATTTAGTAACTCTACAGGTACCACCAGTAATTTTCATTTCTGGATTTCGAAATAAAACATCCGGCTATTCCTGTAGGTTGTTGACCAGATACGCACCCGGGAGTCTCTATCAAAGCGATTCTCTTTCTTGCTTATGATCAACACAACGGAATTCTGTAATCACCGCATTACCGGAAGAAAGCTCATCAACAACCGTAGGCGCTGCAGTTGTAAAGCCAAGAATGGTTTGGGCGCAGCCCATTGTAACATTATAGAGATCAAACCTCAAACTGACTAATTTCACATCAAAAGAGAAGATTGGCCCTCCCCACTGGAAAGATGTCTTCCTTCTTTCAGTCTATCTATAGGCAGATGCCTCTCCAACCCGCCCGGATCAGTCTATTAAGAAAAGGATGCCTCTGAAGTTGGTTGGAAAGACTTTGGGACTTAGTCTGGCTATTACATCATCCGAGAATGAGATCTCTTATCATAGATCGGACTATTCCTTCTTCCTCAAATAAGATATTAGCTGTGCCCGACTCATAAGGAGGCTAACTCGCTGCAAGTGAATAAGTTATTACACTTCCTAATGATCATCACTCAAGCTTAGGCACCCGCTCGATCCGGTTTAAGAATCAAACCTCGCAAATGGTTCTGCTGGACGGGATTTCACCTCCCTAAATGGAACAAGATTCCCACTTGGATACGGAGCTTTGCCTTTTCTTTCTATGGATTTTTTTATCCCTTCCGCTAATGGCTTACGAACCAGGAGGCTGCTGAGGAAGGATTTGAATGCATGCTATGTATTGAATTGAGTATTGAATGGAAGCGGTTTAGGTACCAGATGACGAGAAAATCCTAACTTAACTAACGTAATGGGTTGTGTACCGGTTGAGGGTCGATTGCTTCCATCCTCAATTGCTTCTTTTGAAGGTTACATGAATTCTCCTTTCTTCCCTCTCGACAGTTAGCTAGAGGAAGCTTCGCTTCTCGTACTTGAACTGCTGTAGACAAGAAGTCAAAGCCCTAGGGAAAAAGCGTAGCGCTTATTGTTTAACAGGTACGTAGCCTCTTTCGAGAGGCGAAGAATAGCTATCTTTCAGAAAGAAGAAGAGCAGCAAACCTTTTTAGTACTACCAGACTCGAGGCGAAAAGTGGATTTACCAGAAAGAATCAATAGGAGGGTGAAAGTTGCTTCGTCCTTAGCCCGGAACTCGTTCCTCACGTAGACTGAACTTCTTCTTTCTTAGCGCCTCGTTTTTAGTGGAAGACGACTGAACTCGCTCCGCTTTGTAGGCAAGGGGCAAAGCCAACCACAGCCATCACCTTTTCAGAAGAGGACATGCTCTTAGCAGATTTACAGCATAACCGCCCTAGCTTAGCTCCTTCTTTCTAAAGCGCAAAAGCTAAAGCGCTACATAGAGTTTATTATAGGGCGAGGCTTCCTAAATCCCATTTTAGAGGGCTGGTATCCCGCTCTATACGATTGTCAGCTAAGTAAATAGATGATGAGGCAAATGAAGAAAGAAAGAAAGCGCTTTTAAAGTCGTACACGAAATCAGGCTTCACCTTAGCTACTAAGAGGCTGCCTCTGGCAACGACTTTCATTTTTCCAAAGATTTCATTCTTACCGGCATACGCTAGGAGCATCACTCTCTAGCTAAGAGCTTTCTTTCCTTCTTCCGCAGTTAGGGTAGCAGTCCTCTTTGTTTCCTTTCTCCCTCACTACATCTGTTTCTATCTCAATATCATAAGAGAAGAAAGACAAGTCGCTGTCTTCATATGCCCAAAGACTCCCATGCCTTTCTTGGTCGGACCAACCCAACCGGTGATTTCCGACAAGTCTTTCTTCATTTTTGAGCAAGAAGCGGAACTACAGGGATGAAATGAAAAGTGTTTATTACGATTACGCCCAACAGCCCACTTGAGCAATTTTCCATTCTCCCATTGATTCCTATGAAAATAGGAAACTTGTATTTCTCATTCACAAATCCATCTTTGTTTATGCTGCTAACTCTCAGTTTGGTCCTACTTCTGCTTCATTTTGTTACTAAAAAGGGAGGAGGAAACTCAGTACCAAATGTTTGGCAATCCTTGGTAGAG